GTAGTATCTATCTTTCTAAGTTCATTGACTAAATCTAAAATGACCTCTCTTTTTGCCCACTACTTTATTATACATAAAGTACTAAGTACCCCCCAAAATTATGAGAAACCTGAAAAAATAGAAACTAAGGATAGGAATCTTTGAGAAACTGGTATGAAGACTCCTTATTATTTGGACACAAGAAAGGGATGTAGAAAATTCCCCTTCTTGTGTACAAGACTAGGAAGACTAATAATGCCCCTAAAAAAATACGGTTCTTTTTACGAACTTGATGTTGCAAAATTTTCGGATCTAGAAATTCATTTCAGATAATTGAACCTTCTCAAACTGTTTCTTTTTAAGAACCAAAAATATTTGTGCCAAAATAACAGATGCCAAGAAGAACAAAAGTCCTTGCACACGTAATGGATCTTGAAGTACTATTTCTGCATCTCCCTGACTAAATCCACCCACATTAGGATTACTTGTTAATGGTTGATCAAGTTTGATAGATTCACCCTCTGAAACAAGAAGTTCTGGCCCTGGAGGGATAATATCAACCACTTGACGTCCATCCGATGGATCCACTATGGTTATTTCGTATCCCCCCTTTTCTTTTCGTATAATTTTGTTTACTATACCTGCTGCTGTAGCATTATAAACTGTATTATTACTCTTGCTTCCGTCGGGATAAATCTGTCCCCGTCCCCTGTTCCCGCCTACATATATGGGATATTTTAAGAAGTGAACATCTTTTTTAGTAGCGGGGTCGGGAGAAAGAATAGGAAAGGTTATTTCACTATATTTCTGACCAGGAACAGGACCTATCACAATAATATTTTTTTTTGTGGGGCGATAGCTCTGAAAAGACAGATTGCCTATCCTTTCTTTCATCTCGGGAGAAATACGGTCGGGAGGAGCTAATTCAAATCCCTCGGGTAAAATAAGAACAGCCCCCACATTCAAACCCCCTTTTTTACCATTAGCAAGAACTTGTTTTAGTTGCATATCATACGGAATTCGAACAACTGCTTCAAATACAGTATCGGGGAGTACCGTTTGGGGAACCTCAATATCCACGGGCTTATTAGCTAAATGGCAATTGGCACATACAATACGCCCAGTCGCTTCTCTTGGATTTTCATAACCCTGTTGTGCAAAAATGGGATATGCATTTGAAATGTATGTCCGAGTTATTATATATATCATGAGCGATACGGAAATGAATCGAGTAATCTGTTCCTTTGTCCAAGAATTTCTAGTTTGCATGGTCCAATCATTGAGCCCAAAATTTCTACAATAAATTAGGTAGGTTGCTAGTATAGTTCCCTATCCACGATTCTGCTATGTACGGAAATAAGTTTACTCGAATATAAGAGAAATCCTCTGGAGAAATAGAAAGAGTAAGTACTTTTTTGAACGCTTTCTTTATGTACAAAGTAACAAACATTATAATTGGATTAATAATTAATATCAGTGGATCATTTTTCAGTCATTCATTGAATGATAAATCACTACAAGTGATGGAGATACACGATTTAAATAATGGAAGATCCAATATTTGAAAATTGTATCTAAAATGACTGGAAAAGTGGAAACAAGACCAGATATAATTTGATCGTTATGAGCAAATCCAAAATCTTTGTAGATAGAGCCAAGCATTAGTTCCCAACCATGGGGCGAATGGAATCCAATACACAAATCCGTTAATAAAAGAATACAAAAAGCTTTGATCGTGTCGCTTACGTTATATAAGAATTCCTGAACCCAAGAGTTAAGAATAACAAGTTCTTCATTACCCAGAATAGAATAACCGCTTAGAATAATGAAACAGATTATATTTGTCGAGAAGTGTAAAATCATATGGATACGATCTTCATTGTGCATCTTGATCAATTGGATTGTTTCTTTGTGTATTCCTATACTAAGCTTTTGTAGATGTGGCTCCGGATATTCCTTTATCATTTCGTTCAACAGGAAGAGTTCCTCGAATTCTATGAATTGTTCTAGAATACTTTTTTCTTGAATGATATTAAAGAAAGTTTCGGATTGCCTAGTATTCCACCAATTAGTAACCCAGGATTCTAGACTTTTATGAAATAAAAGAGAAATACACCCAGGCAAAAATACTATAGATGCAAGATATAGAAGGGGAATGAATGCTTTCTTTTTTTCCATTTTTTTCATCTGTGAATTCTTAATGAACCCACCTCGTTTGTAAACTCTATGCGATCCAATATTTCTATCAAGCAATGAGTTCTATTACAAGGTATCTTTCCTTTGAATCTATTCACTGTTTTTTATTTGTGATGTATTGGTTATGGTTAGTCCTTGAATATATAAAGAATATCCAAATAGAATAAGAGTCCGTCTCAAATTCGAATGAAGAAATAATAAAAAATCTTATTTTTTTTACTGATATCTCAATTGAGAAAATTCGCAGCAATTGTATTGTGTCCTTTCGATGAATGTCCCAAATAGGCCCTTTCAAGTAATGCCGTACGATGAATGTCCCAAATAGGCCCTTTCAAGTAATGCCGTATTTCGAGACGAGCTAACTCCCTTATTTATCAAAATATAAAAAATTGGACCTAATCCCGAAATGGAATATTTTGATATAGGAGATGCCTCTATTATTTTTTACCTCCTGATGAGAAATAATTTTCAGTTCATTTCAAAATACTTCAATCGGTACACGCAAGAAATAGGCTAATTCCGCAGCTTTTTGTTCAATTTCGCGTGGAGTCAAATTCTCATCAGTACGAGTCAAGGGAATAGCTCCCTGGCCTCGGATGTCCATATAAAGGACACGCCGGGCATAAATACCCTCTTTAACTTCTATTCTGATGGACTGAACATCTTTCATAAAGAATCGAAAGAAGATGCGACGATTTTTTCCAGGAAATCCCCAACGAAAAATACACACAATTCCTTCCTTTATATCGAATTGATCATAACCACTACCTACATTCCAGGAGATTGTGCACCACAAATAGGAACTAATAAAGAGACCTGCGATGCCATAGAAAGACATGACGAGCCCTTGTGGAAAAAAAATGATTTGCTGAGACGGAAATAAAGATATCAAATTCCGACCAAGATAACTGGACGTTCCAACCAACAAGAATCCTAATGAACCTAAAAAAAGGATAAAGGCCCAGCAGAAATTACTTATTTTTCGAGACCCCGTTATAAGTTCTATCCATATATGTTCTGATCGCCAACTCATACTAGATCCGGTTGCATTTTATTGAAATTGAGAGAATAACCCCCAAAAAATTTGACTTTATTCTTTTTCCGAAGTAACTCTCATCAACTAGCACTATTCTGATGGGAACCTTTAGGCATAATTCATCGAATTGGCTAGATGTAAAATACTAGTATCCCCTTTATATGATCTCCTATAGATAGAGATAGTGACATGCATTTCATTGACTTTACATTTCAGAGATCTGCGGATCCTGATCTATTTTAAAATAGCTATAATTTAATTATTTTAAACATATAACATATTTCCACATGCATAAGAGCTCTTTCAGTTACATTTAATTCATGTTCGGAAGAAAGCACATCTTATACGATAGTCTACTAAATGGATATCCATTTTATGATCCATGTCTAATCTAAGTCTTGAAAAAAATGGCTGAGATTGGGTCGCATCGGGTTTAAAAAATCTTGTTTCTTTGAACATGAAGAGATAAAGAAGCCATTGCAATTGCCGGAAATACTAGGCCCACTAAAGGCACAAAAATAGATGGTAAGTTGAGAGTTGTCATAGAATGGGTACCTCGGTTTAATATTTGTACCTGTTATTCTTAATATTATATATTTTTTAATAGATTTAACGTTATTAATTTTAAGTCGTATATAATTATACTATAAATGAATATATAATAAGTGCAAGGAATGTAGAACTACAAAAATGTACTTATGAATTTAATTTTTCTACATGGAATATATGTCTGATAAACTAACAGCTTGTTCGCCACAAAAAAATAATTGACCTTAAAGGTCTACTTGATTCCATTTTTAGTCGAAGGAAAGAAAGCGTGGAGCTGAAATAACTCATTCAGAACGCCTTTTAAAAGATTACGTGGTACGATTGTATCGAATAAGCCCTTATGGAATAAATATTCAGCCGCTTGTGAACCTTCAGGTACTGTCTTATTCAATGTTTGTTCAATTACCCGTTTACCCGCAAATGCAATGTAGGCATTGGGTTCAGCAATAATGATATCCCCCAACATACCAAAACTAGCCGTCACCCCACCAGTAGTAGGAGATGTAAGGATTGATATATAGAATAACTTTTTATTTGATTGATAATCATATAAAGCCGAAGATATTTTAGCCATTTGCATCAAACTCAAACTTCCTTCTTGCATCCGTGCGCCTCCGGAAGCACATACTAGAATAAGAGGTAGAAATTTATTGGTAGCATACTCGACCAACCGGGTGATTTTCTCGCCTACTACGGATCCCATACTACCCCCCATAAACTGAAAATCCATAACCCCAATTGCTATAGGAATACCGTTTAGTTGACCTGTGCCTGTTTGAACAGCCTCAGTTAATCCTGTCTTTCTTTGATAAGAATCAATGCGCTCTTTATAAGGTTCCTCCTCCGAATGAAATTCAATGGGATCAAGAGAGACCATGTCTTCATCCAAAGGATCCCAAGTACCTGCATCAATCGAAAGCTCGATTCTATCTGAACTACTCATTTTCAAATGATATCCACATTGTTCACAAATATACATTTTTGGCTTAAAAAATTTCTTATAATTTAATCCATAACAATTTTCGCATTGAACCCACAAATGCCTGTATTTTTGAGTTACCTCGAGATCATTAGAACTTGAAGTTAAATCACTACCATTCGTGCTAGTTATTATACCGGCATTCTTGTTTTCACTACTAGTTCCACTTTCACCACAAATGTAACTAGAAATGTAACTGTCACTATCATTATCACTTAAAATGGAACTATCAATATGGATTTGAGAACGCAGATAACAGTC